ATCGGGTTGCAAGGAATCGAACCCAGGAGCTCTTTCTCCCAAAGAAAGCGCTTTACCACTCAGCCACAACCCGACAAGAGTACTTGGACTCGAACCAAGAATTTGAAGGTTGAAGCTTCCTATTTTGCCAATTAAACTATACTCAGAATACAGAGAATATCCGATTCGAACGGATGTGGCTGTTACACCAAATAAAACTCAAGTTTACCGCCTTAGACCACTCGGCCAATTCTCTATAATTCCTCAGCGAATCGAACGCTGTCTTTATTCTTATCAAAAATACACTCTACCTATTAAGTTAAGGAATCTTGAGAAATAAAGGATTTGAACCTTTAACATTTTGTGTGTAAAACAAACGTTCTACCATTGAACTAATTCCTCTGAATATTATAATATTCTTATTTTTCTTGTTTTATTGTAATTATTATAGCACCTGTCATAGCTAATAATAATATTATACTTGCTATAAACAATCACATATTATATGATGTATATAATACATTTCCTATTGTAGAGATATGACTTGTTTCAGTTATATTTCCATCTCAATTATTACTTGTTACATACATTATGTTAGAAATGTTTATATTATTATTGTTAATAGAATTTGATATAGTGTTATTTTGATTTATACCTAAATAATATATTAAATTACTTATTTTGTTATTATAACTATTTAATATAGCAATAGTATAAGGTAATAATTGGAATAAACTATAATTTAACAATATAGCAATAAATAAGGCTAAAGGTATACTATTTTTATTATTACTTTGTAATTCACTTGTTCTTATATTAATTAACATAAGTATAAATAAAAATAATATAGAAACTGCTCCTATATATACTATTAAATAAGAAAATCCTATAAAAGTTAACCCACATAATATTAAATAAACTGATATTCCTGCAAATAACCCTATTAATGATAATAAAGATCCTATAGGATTTTTATTAATTATTACAGCTATACCAAATAATAATGTTACTATACTCAATATATCTAAAGATTCCACAAGATAACCGCTTAATAAATTATCATAAATTGTAAATAATTGATTCATCTATTATTAAAAAAATATTTACCTATTTATAGGTATATTTATATATCATTACTAATATTAATAAATTTTATATAATTAGTAATTAAAATACGGGTAGTCAGACTTGAACTGACACACGCCGGTTGGAAATCGGAAAGTCTACCGTTAACTTATACCCGCTTAGAGATTAAAATCTCTATTTATATAAATTAAGATCCTCAATAGTACATTGATACATATAAAAATAATCAAACTACATCAACGAAATGTCAGTATAATATACCTGCTTCATATCCTAAATGATGATGATCTGTTAAATGGTAAGAAATAATTCTTCATAAAGCTACAGATAAGAAAATAGTTCCTATGATAACATGTAAACCGTGGAACCCTGTACCAAAAAAGAAACATGTACCAAATACACCATCACTAATAGTAAATGAAGAAACTGAATATTCTATACCTTGGAATAAAGTAAATATTAAAGCTAATAAAACTGTAAATATAGTACCATATAAAGCCCCTTTTCTTTCACCTTTAATTAAAGAATGATGAGCATAAGTGATAGTAGCACCACTAGATAATAATATTACTGTATTTAATAAAGGTAATTCAAAAGGATTTACAGGTTCTATTCCCATTGGTGGTCATTGAGCTCCTAATTCAACTGTTGGTGTTAAAGCACTATGAAAAAATGCTCAGAATATAGCTACAAAGAATAAAGCTTCAGAAACTATAAATAATATAACTCCTAAATTTAATCCTTTTTGTACAGCCATAGTATGGTTACCTAAATAGGTACCTTCTGCTATAATGTCTCTAAATCATAAAGTCATAGATGTTATAACTGTAGCCATAGCGATGTAAAATACTATGTAACTATTATTAAATAAATGCATTGATAAAGCACCATTTACTGTTAAAGTAAATAATGATATACTTGTATATAAAGGTCACGGAGAAGGTGACACTAAATGAAAAGGATGATCTTGAAAATTACTTCTAATTGAATTTCTCATATACTTTTAAAATTTTATACAACTTATAAAAAAAGCCTCTAAGTTGAATCGAACAGCTATCATAATATTAACAGTATTATGCTCTACCTTTGAGCTATAGAGGCTGACAATAGAATAACGGAAAAGAGGTGATTCGAACACCTAAATGTTAAAAACATAACACGTAGCAAGTGTCTTACCCTACCAAATGGAAGACTTTTCCTCGAACTAGATCAGCATCGAACCGACATCTATTTCCGTGACAGGGAAATCCTTTACCAATTAAGTTACTAATTCATAGCTAGGAGGCAAGAGATTCGAACTCTTAAAAGCTATAGCTATTGAGTTTACAGCTCAACCCTTCTTGCCAATAAAGGAACCCTCCTTAAACTTGTTTTGGATTTGAACCAAATAAAACCTATTTCAAGTTTTTAATATGCTATTAACATACTAAATATATGGTTAAAGTTTATTATTCCCGCGCAACTTCCGCTACGCGAACCTTAGTTCGACTTAACACTAATTAGAGCTACACATACGAAGATTTTTAATAATAGAAAAAATCTGCTTATTTTTTTTACTAATCATTAAAAAAGCAAACTTATTGCATATACTCCTTTCAGCATGCGACGAGTGATTAGTACCAATCCGAGATTTATTCACCGTGACATGGTGATTCACGATTACTAGTAATTACATATTCATATAGTCGAATTTCAGACTACAATCCTTAAAATTTATATCCTATTTTATGAGATTAGCTAGAATTCACATTTTCGCATCTCTTTGTTTAGGCATATGTGGCACGTCTATAGCCCACAATATTAAGGCCATGATGACTTGTCTTAGTCCCTTTTCTTTTTCCAAATTCTCAGATTAAATGCTTTATAGTTAATAATAATAAAATAAAGCAAGGGATTACGTTAATTCATGGTAAAAAACCATAGTTTCACAACATTAACTGTAAACAGCCGTGCAACTCCTGTAATTATTATACAAATTGTGGTAAGGTTTTTCGTGGATTATCGAATTAAACAACATACTTCACTACTGGTGTCAGAAACGGCCTAGTGATTTCAGTTCCTGCGTTGCCACATTACTCTTGAGGTGAAATGCTTACATTTTCATTTATAGACCAGAATTTTTTCTAACCTATGGCATTCATCATTTACTGCAAAGACTACTGGGGTTTCTAATCCTGTTCGTGATCCAAGCCTTCGTCCTTCAACGTCAGTTATTACATAAAAGGCTGCCTGCGCCTTTACCGAGTCCCCATGGTATCATTGAATATAATCTCTCCACCTAAAGTACTGCCTTCTTATATATAACTCTAGTCAAGTACTAACATTTTTGATGTTATGTTGACCGTTTGAGTACCCTTTAAACCTAATTAAGATGAATAACGCTAGTCTCTTACGTATTACCGCGACTGCTGGCACGTAATTGGTCAAGACACAATATATATATCGTCATTATCAATATATAAACAAAGTTTCATTCAATTTTAATTTAATCTTAGAGATATTATTCTATGATAATAACTCAATAAGACTTAACACTTCTCCAAGTTACCAGTTCAGCCGTTAGGCCATTGACCAATATTCCTCACTGCTGTACTAACTTGCATTGGGCTTTTTTCAGACCCAATGTGGTCGATCAACCTTTCAGATTCGACTACGAGAGTTATAAGCTAGTTAAGCCATAACCTTAACTACTACCTATCTCGAATATATTTATCGTCTTCTTAAAGCGGAATATCTTTATTCCTTTTTTATATAAAGGATTTACCTTTACTCTAAGGCCAGCGTTCTAAATATAATTATACTCACCTGTACACCACTTTTTAATTGAATTTGTATTATAGCTTGCGCATACAATTTTAATTAAAACGTTCGATTAGCATGTGTCAAGCACTTGGACAGCGTTCAATCAGAGCCATCACCAAACTCAACGATATTTTTTATATCACCTAACGTTCTAAATTCTAAGGAGAAAAATTAAACTATTTAATGTTTTTTACATTAGATTGAACTTTTTAAACATTATAGCTCGCTAGTTAATTATATTTATATTTCACTATTTTTTTGTAATTTCTATTTATATTTTTATACTATTATTTTTATTTATAAAAAGTTATGAATTTTTTTATAATTTTTCTAATTTACTTTAATTTCTCACTTCTGCTTTATTTATTATTTACTTACTATATCATTTAGAATATCTAAAGTTTTTATAGTCCGTAAAAGAAAAGTTATTTGTTTTATTTAGTATTGAATGTGTTGTATTTTGATTTAACATATTTTTATTCTAATTATATTATTCTTAGCCAATATTAATGAAGATCTAATCCATCTTTTATGTATGAACTAGATAACACTACAAATACCTGCGCTTGAATAAATGCTATAGCTAATTCTAAACCTGAAAATGCTATAATGAATAATAATGGTATTAAACCTAAGATAAAGAATATTATTCCAGAATTCATTATATTGTAAACAAAACCACTTAATATACTTAATAACATATGACCTGCTGTTATATTAGCTGCTAATCTTAATCCTAATGATACATTTCTTGCTAAATAAGAAATAAATTCTATTGTTACTAATAAAGGTAATAATCCTAATGGACATCCTGCTGGTACTAATAATGAAAAGAATTTTAATCCATGTTTTTGGAATCCTAAAATTGTAGCTCCTAATACTATAGTAAAACTAAGAGCAAATGTTAAAGCAAAGTGTCCTGTAGATGCAAAACTGTATGGCACCATTCCTATTAAATTATTTAGTAATATAAATACAAATAATGTATACATAAAAGGGAAATAAATTTGACCATTTCCTGCATTTATTTGATTTGTTACTATATTATGTATTGTTACATATAATGATTCTTGAGCTATAGATCAATTATTACTTACTAATTTATTATAATTTGTAGCTATTAAACTTAATCCTAATGTTATTACAGCTCCAGTGATTAAGTAAAATCCTATATTTGTTAAAGAAAAATGGATACTACCTCCTAATATTTCTAAATTTAATATGTCTCTAATTTCAAATTGGTCTAAAGGACTTGTAATTTCTGTAAATAAATTTTGATTTGACATCAAAAATTATTAATTGTAATAAATATCTCTTAAAAGATCGATAAAGAAGATAGTTGTTTATATTTTGTTTATAAACATACGTGAAATAAATAAACGAACTATTCTAGGTAATATATATTTAGATAATATATATAATACTAGTACTATTATAGCAAAAGCAAATGCTATTTCATTCATATAATAAAAAGGTGTTAATTGTGGCATATTTGATATTTTGCTAATTGAACTTTTACATAGTGATTAATACATTTAAATGAATTTATATTTATTCTTTAATTTTTATACTATATACTATAAATTAAACTATTCATAGAATAATCTAATGCATTTAGTATAATAGATGGATATATACCTAATATTATTGTAAATATTACTAATATAAATAATAATAGAAATTCTCTTTTATTTACATCGTATACGCTTTCTTCAAAAAATTTACTAAATGAACCACCAAAAGCTGTTCTATTAAACATATAAATTGTATATGCTGCAGATAAAATTATAGATGAACAAGCAAATACACCTAAAATAGGTAATTTTTCTATAATTCCATATAAAGACATAAATTCACCTATAAAGTTTAATGTTAAAGGAGCTCCACAATTCCCTAAAGCTAATAAGAAAAATAATATCGCGAATATAGGCATTAATTGAGTAGCACCTCTGTAAAAGAATATACTTCTAGTACCTGTTCTATCATATAATACACCACCTGCACAAATAAATAAACCACTAGATACAAAACCATGTGCTAAACCTAACACTATACTTCCTTCTAATCCTTGTATTGTATTACTAAATATTCCTATTAAATATACAGCAGCATGACAAACAGAACTATAAGCTATTAATTCTTTTACATCTGTTGTTCTTAATGTACTAAAACTAGCATAAATAATCGTAATTACTGCTATAGTGTAAATTACAAAAGTGTAATCTAATGTTGCTTTAGGTAGGATAGGTAATATTAATCTGAATATACCATATAAACTTAATTTTAGAACAATACCAGCTAATACTATACTTCCACCCAATGGTGACTCAACGTGAGCTTTTAATAATCAATTATTTAAAAAAATAGTAGGAGTTTTTACAGCAAAAGCTATAAATATACCTAAAAATAATCAAACTTGAGTTTTATATTCAAAATTCAATTTAAATAAAGTATCAAAATCTGTACTACCCATAGTTGATGACGTACTTAATATTGATAATAATAAAAATAATGAACCTCATAATGTATATAAAAATAAATAATAACTAGCATTTACTTTATTATCTGATCCAAATATACCTATTAATATAAATAAAGGTGGTAATATGCTTTCGAAGAATATATAAAATAACATTATATCAACAGCTAAGAATACAGCTAATAATAATGTTTCTAATAATAACATAATTATTAAATATGATTTTATATTTTCTTTTATAGAATCTCAATTTGATAATAAAGCAATAGGCATTATTATTGTAGTTAATAATACAAAATATATAGATATACCGTCTATTCCTAGATAAATATCAAATAATTGAACATTATAATGTTCTTGAACATATTGAAATTGATTAGTACTACTATTAAATAATATAAATATTATTAAGGATATAATTAAATTTATAACACTAGCTATTAATGCTATAGATTTAATATATTTCTCTGAATTCTTTTTATAAGAATCTAAACTAGATACTATTATTGTACCGATAAGAGGTACAGTTAATAATGAAGATAATAACATCTTATTCAAAGATATTATAGATAACTTTATAATATTCAAAATTGCTAATGGACATGTATTTCATAGCTATTCTTGAGAAAAATATTAAAATAGATTTATATTAATAAAGAATATCCCAAACATATATAATAAAGATGGTATTAATAATATAAACGCAAATAATATAGGTAATAGTACTGTTCAACAGAAAGACATTAATTGATCAAAACGTATTCTAGGAAATGAAGCTCTAACTCAAATAAATATAAATACCATTATTGAGCTTTTAATACCTAATGTTAAACTAGTAAATAATCCATTTAAAGTAGATCCTGTTAACATATCTCTAAATGCAAAATAATCTGATGATCCTACTCATTCTATATTAAATAAATAAGCGTATATAGAATTTAGTAAATCAAATCAATATATAAAATTTATATCTACTAAATAACCACCTAAAAATAATATACTTGTAAATATACACATTAATACAATACTTGCATATTCAGCCAAGAAAAAGAAGACAAATATTACAGCGGCGTGTTCTGTCATAAATCCGCTAACCAATTCAGATTCCAAATTTAAGACACTTTAATTTTTATTGCATAGGCTTAAATTTATATATATTTTTATAAATTAAATTATTATTTACCCATTTTGGATATATTTAAATAATTAGGTAATTCAACATTATTATTAAATTTTTGTATTAATAAAGTTGAACTATACAATTTTGTCTTCAAAATATTATTCTTATATTTTCATATAAGTTTGGACTATATCATACTTAATAAAATATTAAGTGATCACGTTTAGTCTCTGTAAATTCAATTAAAATTGATTATCTGCTGATTTTCTTAAAAAAGATGTTCCAGCAATTTGTGATCTTTTAAGAGGCCAAATCTAAATAAATAGCCTCTGCTAAATCAAAAGGAGCTCTATTAGTTTCTGCTACAGATCCTATAAAGAATATAATTAGTATACAAAATAAAGGTAAAGCTAATCATACAATTTTTTGAAATTGTACATTAATATTTAAATTTAGACTATTAGTTATCATAATGATAATTAATAATACTGAACTTAATACTAATTCATAACTAATTAATTGAGCAGTACTTCTTAATGAACCTAAGAAAGCATACTTACTATTAGCACTTCATCCCGCTAATAATATACCATATGTAGCTAATGATGAAACGGCTAACATATATAATATACCTAATTCCATGTCACCTAATGATAATCCAGGTCCATAAGGTATTACAGCATAACCTAATAAAGCGAATACTAAAGTAACTATAGGTCCTAAGAAAAATAATATTAAATTAGCTTGAGTAGGAGCTACATATTCCTTTAATATTAATTTTAAAGCATCTGCAAAAGCTTGTAATAAACCATAATATCCTACAGCATTTGGTCCTAATCTTCTTTGCATACTTGCCATTGTTTTTCTTTCCGCTACTGTTACATAAGCTACTACTAATAAAGCAGGAAGCATTAAAATAATAGTTTCGACTATCGATAATAAAGTTAAATTCATCATTTTTTTGTTTTAAAGTTGTTTACACAATTTTTCTACATTTTGATCAGATTAATCTTTTTTATTAATATGGTGTTATAATTATTAAATATTATTAATATGATTAAAATATTAATGTTTATATTTTGATTTTAATCGTTCAAATTCTTTAATTTTCGCTAAAATTTCAGAATTATGATTAGGATCTTTTGATTTCAACTGATTATCAATTAAAGATCCTTTTTCTATTAATTTCTCTATTTCATTTTCTTTAATAGAAATTAAACGATCAATTATCTCTATTTTTTTACTAAGCTTTTCTGTTTCTTTATCTGGCATAGAGGATGGAACATCTATAGATAAAGTCCCATCAGCATCTGTTATAACATTAATATCAGTATTTTGTATTAAAGTATTAAATTGATCTATAAATTGTGATAATTGAGGTAATATAGCGTCAATACTATTTATTACATTTATTAATTCAAAGATAGAACTTTTTAATTCTAATTCAACAAATGGATGGGGACGTGGGGGAGTATGAGATAAAAAATTTATTACTTTTTTTAGTAAATGCATTTTAAACTCTTAATTTTATAAATATATCTTAAAAAATCGATAAAGGGGATAGTTGTTTATGTTTTATTTCACGTATGTTTATAAACAAAATATCCTGAATAATATTGTTAATATTATTAATAATATGATTTTAATATTTCATATCTTCTTATTTGTTCTAAAATTTCTGATTGATATTTATTACGTTGTTCAAAAAGATATCTTGCTGCTAAATGATTCATGGTTTTTTAAATAACTAATCTACATATAAATAAGATTATTAATCTTTATTTTTTATTAATATAGTCTTCTAATTTTGTATAAAAATAAATTAATATTGATTTAATAATATTAGTCTATATACTTAATCTTCTATAACTAGAGAAAATAATCCTATCTTAGATTATCTTATATAACTATAGAAGATAATCCCATCTTAGATTCGAACTAAGATACTAATATTAGAAGTATTATGCTCTACCATTGAGCTAATGAGATTTGAAATAAATAATTTTATTTTATTTATCTCATCTTGTATTTACTAAAGGCCTTTGCTTCTCCAGTAGCTTTTATTATAATAGATTCGTTTATAAATACAATATTATCACAAGGTACCTTATATAAAGCATGAAACTGATTTTTTACATTTTATTTAATGTTTTAAGTATCAGTTATAGGTAAATGCATATCCATATGTATTAATACAGCCATATGAACTTTTCTAGTAATTACAAGAATAATATTATTTGAATCTCTAAGCTTAGCCAAAAAGACTTTTTCATATTTTCTAAACCTAGCTTTATATAAGGATCATATAATTCTTCATATCGCAAAACGTATAGATATATATATTAATATAGCTACGAAAAATTTTTTTAGTGTTTTTTTCATCCATCATTTATCATTTGAATAATTATGGATTTAATTCAATTAGATATAAATCCAATAATATTATAAATGAATAAAGAGATTTTACTAAAACAATCTAGATTGTAAAGGTAAACTAACAAATGCATGAGGTTTAGGTGGACTTGATAATCCTCATTCTAAACTACTGTAAGATCTATTTAAATTAGCTTGTAATATATCAGTATAAAATCCTGGTGTTAATCAAGGATTTCTACTTGCTATTTTTCCATCAATTAATTGTCTATAAACAATATATAAGAATAATCAAGCAGCTATTACACTAATTATAGATCCAATACTACTTATAAGATTTCATCCTGCAAAAGCATCTGGATAATCCCCGATTCTTCTTGGCATACCTTGTAATCCTAAAAAGTGTTGTGGGAAGAATGTAACATTAACACCTATAAATAATAATCAGAATTGTATTTTAGCTAAATGTAAATCATAATTTAAACCTAATATTTTAGGAACTCAGAAATATCATCCAGCAAACATAGCAAATACTGCACCCATACTTAATACATAGTGGAAATGAGCTACTACATAGTAAGTATCGTGGAAAGCAATATCTAATGATGCATTAGCTAAGATAACACCACTTAATCCTCCAATAGTAAACATAAATACAAATCCTAATGAAAATAACATAGATGGTGTCATTTTAATAGATCCTCCATAGCAAGTAGCTAATCAAGAGAATATTTTAATTCCAGTAGGAACTGCAATAATTAAAGTTGCAGCTGTAAAGTAAGCTCTTGTATCTACGTCTAAACCTACTGTATACATATGGTGACTTCATACTATAAATCCTAAAATACCAATAGACATCATAGCGTAAACCATTCCAATATAACCAAATATAGGTTTATTAGAACTTGCTGAAATAGTTGTACTAATTATTCCAAATCCTGGAACTATTAAGATATAAACTTCTGGATGTCCGAAGAATCAGAATAAATGTTGGAATAATATAGGATCACCACCTCCAGCTACTTCAAAGAATGAAGTATTAAAGTTTCTATCTGTTAATATCATTGTTATTCCACCAGCTAATACTGGTAATGATAATAATAATAATATAGCTGTTATACCTACAGCTCACCCGAATAAAGTTAATTTATGTAATTTTATTCCAGGTGTTCTCATATTAGCTATAGTTGTTATAAAGTTTATTGCACCCAATAAACTACTTACTCCTGATAAATGTAATGCAAATATAGCTAAATCTACACTAGGACCACTATGGCTTTGTAATCCAGATAAAGGTGGGTAAAGAGTTCAACCTGTACCTACTCCACCTTCTATACATGCTGAGAATATTAATAATAATAAACTAGGTGGTAATAATCAAAAACTAATATTATTTAATCTAGGGAATGCCATATCAGGACCTCCTACCATTAAAGGCATTAAGAAGTTACCAAATCCTCCTATTAAAGCAGGCATAACCATGAAAAAAATCATTAATATAGCATGAGCTGTAATTATACTGTTATATAATTGATTATTAGCAATAAATTGAACACCAGGTCCACTTAATTCTAATCTAATCAATACAGAAAAAGCAGTACCCAATAATCCTGAAAATAAAGCAAATATTAAATATAGCGTCCCTATATCTTTAGCATTTGTGGAATTAAATCATCTTTCTATACCCATAGACATTTGAGATTTTAAATTTAAAGTGAGATTATTCAAAATTTTTTTATAAAAGAGTATAGGATTAAACTATAATTTTTATATACTTAAGATAAAAACGATTATTATTTATTTTAATATGAACATAGTTCCATTTAAACCTTATCCTGAAAGAATATTATACTCCATAACAAATCCTTGTATAAATATTAAAGTCTTTATTTTATTCTTCTATATTAATTTTATAGGAATATATTTATATTAATAAATATTTGTTATACAAATAGAAGATTACGGAGGAATCGAACCTCTTCATATGATTTGCAATCATAGTGTAAACCTTCTACATCATAATCTTTTTATTATAATATCATTATAATAAATAGTTGCAATAATTATTTATTTTTTTGCACAATATCTATTAAAGTGTTTTCTAATACACTAACAACAGGTATTATTACTAAAAAGTAAATAAAATATAATGCTGTACTTACTTGTCCTAATTCTATAAATGGGCTTTCAACATGTTTAGCACCTAATTGTAATAATAATAAAAAGTTCATTATAAATAGGTAAAAGGCTAATTTACTTAAGGGTCTAAATTGTAATCCCTTAGTAATACCTAAATCTACTGTAGGTAATATAACTAATATTACTAATGCACTAAACATAGCTAAAACTCCTAATAATTTATTAGGTATAGATCTTAATATAGCATAGAAAGGTAATAAATATCATTCTGGTACTATAGCAGCAGGAGTTTGCATTGGATTTGCCATTATATAGTTATCGCTATCACCTAAAACATTAGGCATAAAGAATACAAATATACTTAAAACAAACATGAATATAAATATAGTTATTAAATCTTTAAATAAATAATAAGGTGCAAAAGGCACTCTATCATAGTAACCAGGCACTCCTAAAGGATTACTTGCTCCAGCTGTTTCATGTACAGCTATTAAATGCATTAATACTAATGCAGCTAAAATAAATGGCAATACAAAGTGTAAAGCAAAGAATCTATTTAAAGTAGCATTGTTAACAGAGCATTTATGTTGATAGTTACAAATTTAATACGAGTATTAAATTTTCTTACTATACGCAATAAATTTCTTTATTGATCGGACTATATCATGATCTCTTTTAATAATTTGAAGGTATTTTTATTTTTTCTGAATATCTAGGTACTTTACGTAATTGTTTTAATCATAATAAATATTGTAATTTTTTATTACCTAATAATTTTATAGGTGCATTTTGTAGAAATTTAATTATATTTTCCACCGATCTTACACTTGTTATTTTTAATTTTGAACAATTAGCTTTATCTAAATAAATACTAGTAGTAAAAGATAAATATTTCGAAATAGCTGACACTAAAATATTTCCATCTTTTTGAGCAATATCAAAACTAGCTACTAAATAACTATCTTTATTCAATTTATATATACTAAAACATCCTTCAGCCTCTATAAATCCTACTAATCAAGCAGAAAAATAAGATGTATTAATAATTGATTCTATAGAATTAATAGGCTCATTACTTCTAGTATATTCTACCAAATCACTTGAATAAATAATCCCTGAAAGTAATGAATTTCTGAATCTCAAATAATCATATTGTTTATTAGAAAACATCGGGTATTTATCAAATATAGGTAAAATGAAATTCTTTAGATGGTCTTTATTTCTTATTCTTAAACTTACCGTTTCTATTTCATTTATTTTTCTAAAACTTACAATACCTATCCCTAATATTTTCTTTATTTTATAAATTAATTGTACATCTTTAATTGATAACTCAATACCTAATTCATAAGTTAAGTACTTACCCTTTTTTGTAATAGAAAAATATCCATCACCTTCAAATAATCCTATTAAATAGGCATATATGAGATCTCCTGCATGTAGTCTCTGAGAGGCTTCTGAAGTATGTAAACTTCTCACCCCTGCTGATTTTCTCCTTGTCATTGCAATTTTCACGCTTATTAATAATATTATGAAGAATAAGACGTATGCAAATCCTAAAATTGGAGATTTTCCAGCATTAAGCAGAATTTTTAACAATACGTCACCGTATTGTGGTTCATCTGTATATAAACCTCCTCAAACGAACTCAACTATATCTTGTCCAATTCATGGTATAGCACTGATTAAATTAGTAATAACAGTAGCTCCTCATAAAGACATTTGTCCATAAGGAAGCACATATCCTAAAAACCCTGTACCTATCATTAATATAAGTATAATAACACCTAATACTCAAGCTAATGTTCTAGGAGCTCTATAAGATCCATAGTAAAAACCTCTTCCTATATGTAAGTAAACTAAAAAGAAGAAGGCTGAAGCTGTATTACTATGTAAATAACGTATTAATCATCCGTTGTTTACATCACGCATAATATGTTCTACTGAATTAAAGGCTTCAGCTACACTAGGATTATAATGCATAGCTAATGTAACACCTGTAATTATTTGTATTATTAGACAAACTCCTAATAATGATCCAAAATTTCATAAATAATTTATGTTTGTTGGTTGAGAATGATCAATTACATAAGAATTAACCAATTTTAATAAAGGATGACTTTTTATAATTCTCATATATTTATATATTATTTTTATTTACTAATTTATATATAGCGTTATTTATGATAATTTATTTTACTTAATTTTAAGCTTTTAGTTTAAACATTATATATTTATTATATAATTATACTGTATTATTTACAATAATAAAAAAATTTTTTTATATTAATTAATTTTCTATTTTATTCATATAATTACTTGCTCCTATTAAAACTATAATAGAAGATAAAGTTATAATAGAAATTAAATCATTAAATATAAATACAAAAGTAAATATAGATATATAAAAACAAACAGCAATTAAAATATAAAGAGCATAATCTGTAACAACACCTTTATGTAAACTTGACATAATTTTACTTACTTTTTGTAAAACAACTCCGATTCCATAAGGTCCTATTCATTCTATACTTCCTTTATCTAAAATTCTTGTAGTTTGACCACCTATATCTAAAACAGTATTTACTATAAATTTATTATAAAAGAATTCTACTAAGAAACGTTGATTAAAGAAACCAAATATATAATATCCTATCTTAGTAAATTTAAAGTTAGTTACACTGCTAGGCATAAATTCAGGATAGATAATAGCTAATACAGAAAATGATATTGTTAATATAAAGGGTAATAACTTAAATAAAATAGGTACTGCAAATTCAGTATCTATTAATATTTCATGCATAGGATGGATAAATATACTATTATCTATAAAGAAGCCTGATCCTAAACCTATGAATATATCTTTAGTTAAATATCCAAAATATATTGAAAAAATAGCTAATATTACTAATGGTAAACTTAAAAATATATCTCCTTCATGAGCATTTTTATAATAATTTATAGGTCCATTAGGATTAGCTAAAAATGTTAAATATAAAACTTTTACTGAGTATAATGTAGTAAATATTGCCCCTATAACAGCTATTACATAAACACTAATACTACTGAAATAATATTGACCAAAAGCAGATTCTAATATAAAATCTTTACTATAAAATCCTGTCATGAAAGGGAAAGCCACTAAACTAAGACTAGCTATTAATATAACTGTATAAGTTAAAGGTAAGAATGAAATTAATCCTCCATATCTTCTTAAATCTTGATTATCAGCTACTGCATGTATTACTGCACCTGCACCTAAGAATAATAATCCTTTATAAAAAGCATGATTTACTAAATGAAATATAGCTATATTATAAGAAGATAAACCTATAGCTATAACCATCATCCCTAATTGGCTCATTGTAGAATAAGCTATAATTTTTTTAATATCTTGTTGGAATAAACCAATAAGAGAACTAAATACTGTTGTTACAGCACCTAATCATAAACATATTAATAGTACAGTAGAACTATATTCTATTAATGGTGATGAACGTATTAATAAATATACACCAGCAGTTACCATTGTGGCTGCGTGTATTAACGCAGATACAGGTGTAGGCAAAAAAATATGTTGATTCTTAATATACATTATTAAGAATACGCAGTTAATTACTTAACTGATCGGACTATATCTTCATTTATGTGGCTAAAGATAGCCTTACTTTTTATTTTAAAGTTTAAAATAAAGATAGAAAATTGATTTATTTATTATAATCGGATTTATTTATGTTATTTTTATATCTTATAATCAATAATAAATTATTAGGATCATTATGTTTTTTATTTATTATTAACTTGTATATTTTTATTCAATTAAAGTATGTAATATACTTTTTAGTTTTTAAAGGATAAAGACTAAAATATTGTACAACAGGAGATAATTTAGTAGTATTAACTGTTACATTATATCCATCATAGCTTTTTAAAAAATGTTTTTTACCTTCTAATATATCAGCTAGATGATCCATATTATCAGAATTTCCTTTTTGAGATAAAATAAATCTTAATCTGATTAATTTAGTAGTGTTAGACTTATTATCATAAATGGAACAAGTAAAACATCCTTCTGCATCAGTAAAACCAGATAATCAAGCATCATTTAAACTAGGTTTAAATGAACTTTCCATATAAGATATATTTTCTTTATACTTTAAATTAAACGCATTTAACCATAATTTAAATTGTTTTTTTCTAGTATCAAGGAAAATATTACCATTAAATATAGAAATAAGTTTAACTAGATTATTTTTATCTCGAACTCTATAACAATGAGTATTACTTACTGAATCTTGTACTCTAACAACACCAAACCCTAACTCTTTTTTTATCAAAAATAAAATTTGAGCATCTGAGCTAGATTGTGTGATTTTAAACTCTAAATATCCATCTTTGTTAATAATAAAGGATCCATCTCCTTCTACAAAACCTATAAATCATAATTTAAATCAACTTTCTTTTAACATAAAAGCTTCACATGTAGTCTCTGAGGAACTTCTCTGCATAAACAACGAATTTCCTGCGGATTGCCCCTCATCTTGAATTTTTCCGAATAAACTAAATTTAAGTGGATCAAGACTTAAAACGGGGTGTTCCCGCATATAGTGAAGTTTAAGGAAAGCCCTACTAAAAAAACCTTCCATCGCCATTGGTAATCAAATATGAAGCCCAACTTGTGAACTTTTTGCCATTGCACCTATTAATAAGCATATACCTATAATTGTAATTATATTTTCATGAATATAAGGAGTTAGTGAAAATACTATACTGTAATCTAAATTACCTAGAGATCATAATATAACAAACATTCCTATAGTTAAAAATGCATCTCCAACTCTATTAGTTAAGAAAGCTGATAAAGAACTTTGATTAGCTGCAATTCTAGTGAATCAGAAACTAACTAAAAGGTATGAACATACTCCTACACCTTCTCAACCTACAAACATAACTAAATAGTTATTACCTGTTACTAATATGATCATCATAAAAGTAAATAAACTTAAATAACTAAAGAATCTTTGATTATGAGGATCATGACTCATATATCCAATAGAATAAAAGTGAACTAATGAACTAATTACTAATACAGGAATTAACATAGAAACTGTTAAGCTATCAAATTGAAAATTTCAAGCTATATTAAAAGTTTCACTATCCAATCATTTAAATATATTTAGTGAAACGGGATTATTGCTAAAACCTATTTCAAAAAAACTTATTATAGCTAATATAGTAGTTATAAATATACTTAAACAACCTAATATACGACTACCTGTAACTCCTACTTTTCTACCAAAAAAACCGGAAACTATCGATCCCAATAAAGGTAATATCAAAATACTTAAATACATTACTTATATTCTATTGCAATACTTCCTCTTAATCTATAAAAGGCTACTAAAATAGCTAATCCTATTGCAGATTCCGCTCCAGCAATTACAATTATATAGACAGCAAATGTTTGTCCTATTATATCATCTAGATTTATAGAACTAATTAATATTAAGAATGTTATAGATACTAGCATTATTTCTATAGAAATAAGCATTAATATTATATTTTTTCGATTAAATACGAAACCTAAAATTCCTATTAAAAAAAGCACTAATGTTAAACTCATAACAAATTTGAATTTTAAGGCCTAATTGTTCATCATCACCTAACTTATATTTGTAATATTTACTAAAGATATTTTGGAAAATATTTTTTCCTATTTTAATTTTCTAGAATTTAACATATATAATTTCTATTACTTAAAATTATGTTTGCTTTTACATAATACTTCTCAAATATATATGTTTCTAGTTTAGACATTTTATCTTTGGTGAATAATAATCCTTATAATTATACAAAAGATAATTTGATGTATAATTAAAAAAGTATTACAATATTCTTATTTATAATAAGAGTATTACTGGTTAAAGGTCTAATTATTCTTGAATGATTCAAATTATCTTTTTTTTCACAGTATAATATAAATCATATAAATATATAAGTACTCAGAATATGATTTAAACCATACAAAGGATAATATAGATTCGAACTATAATATTGCTGGTCGTAATAGCAAGTTTTACCATTAAACTATTATCCTTTCTAATTAATAAATAAATAAATTAGAATTTTTCGGTACAAGCTCATATTATTTTTTAGGCGGGTAATTTTTATTAATAGATTCTACTAATCTAGTTATAGTCTTATCATTAAATCTTATTGAATTACTAGCTATTATCTCAGGTTTATTAGATACGTTTTTATGTACAACTGTTTCAGTACCTTTATGATAACCATCTGTTATTATTCTAGTCTGAAGATCCTCTGGATAATCATTTAATAAAAGATTTTTAACAAATTCCCTTTCAGTATCATCTATAGGTAAATTTTTAGAAACCAAAATAAAATCTTGATTAGTCGATTCTAATTTTTCTACAATTTTGAAAGCTCTTTCTCTTTTTCAATTGTCTGGAAAATTTGCTTCATTAAAACCATGAGGATTAGGTATAGTATTACATGCAGTGCCAGATACATCGTTAGCGTTAGATGATGATACATCATTAGCGTTAGATGCTGCGCCAGATACATCATTAGATGCAGCGTAAATTAAATCATGAACCTTAGATCCAATGTTAGACATACGATCAATATTATCCGGAGTCATCATATAAGAATTGGCATCTCCGGTACTAAATAACAGTATAATTAATAAAAAAATAAATAACAGTATAGTAATAAATAGTATAATAAAGAATGAAATAGATAATGGTATTATTATTAAATCGATATATTTTATTATGTTATAAAATATATTATAAGGTTTTAGATTATACCATAAATAATATATTGAATATTTAATATAATATGATAAATTATATCATAAAAACTCAAAATAATATGATAAATAATATCATAAATGTTTAAAAAAATAAATATTCAACATTATTAATATATATAATATATAGAATATTATACCTAATATACAACTAAGCATTACTAAGTCAATGAAGAAACTCAGGTATACTTTTAGATTCAATAACGATAGGCATTGAACTATGTAAAATCCCACATATTTCAGAGCATTGCCCATAGTATACACCACTTCTGTTAGCAAATATAGATAGCTGATTCAACCTCCCAGGATATGCATCGCATTTGATCGCTAATGAAGGACAGGCAAAAGAATGTATAACATCTCCTGATGTTACAACAATTCTAATATGAGTAGATACAGGAAGTATTACTCTATTATCTACTTCTAACATTCTTAATCCTCCATCTTCTAAATCTGAGTCTGGTATTATATATGAATCAAATTCAACAAATTCACCATCAGAATTAATAAAATCAGGATATTGATAACTTCAATATCACTGATGACCTTCTGCTACTACAGTCATAGAAGGATCATTAACTTCATCCATTAAATATAATAATTTAAATGAAGGGAAAGCTATTAATAATAATATTACAGCTGGTGTAATAGTTCATATTAATTCTATTAATGTACCATGGTTTAAATATTTATGAGATATAGGTGATTTTTTAGCTATAAAATTTCATACTATAGAAAATAATACTCAACCTACAGCAAATAATATTAATACTAAATAATACATAATATTATCATGTAATTCTATTAATCCTTCCATTTGAGGACTAGCACTATCTTGGAAATAAATTCCTCAAGCTTCTGGTGCGTCAAAGCTTATAAATGTACTAAATAAATTTTTCATTTTCAAATATATTAAATAAAATTTCTAATTAAAATAGAATTGTAATTATTCATACTATTAATAATATGAATACCCACCACCTCACCCTCAATTCTATTATCTAATCTACCTCTTAGTTATAATATACTATTATAGACTTAACGTGTATATTTAAGCAACGTATAATAATAATAATGCCATCATTAAGGCGAATAATGCAGTAGCTTCTGAGAAAGCGAATCCTAAAATTGAATAAGAAAATAATTGATTTTTTAATGAAGGGTTTCTAGCTACACCTAAAATTAAACATCCAAAAACTACTCCTATTCCTACTCCAGCTCCAGCTAATCCTACTGTAGCTAATCCTGCTCCTATTATTTTTGATGATTGTAACATAAATTTTTAAAATTTTTTATAAAAAATCTCATAAATATAATATTTTATTTTATTAGAAAAAATTTCACTAATTATTAATTTTTTTTTATTTTTAAGTATTAAATTATTTATTTTCAACAAATGTATTTATAAAATTTTTAGTGGCTTGTGCATTAAAATAATTATAAGATTGTCTACTATCAATCTTTAAAGCACCTTTACCTAACTCAAATACAAATCCTGCTGTAATTATTGCTATAAATAATAATACAACTATAAGACCGTATACTCCATTTTCATAACTACTAAGACCATATGGATATATTACTAGAATTTCTAAATCTAATAATAAGTAAACTAATGCAAAAATAAAGAATTTTACACCAAATTGTGTTCTATTTTGCCCTAAGAAACTATGAAAACCACATTCGAAAATACTATATTTTTCTTGGTAAGGATTATGTGGAGCTAAAACAAAATTTAAAACTAAAAATAAAATAGCGATTATAGAAACAAATATGAAAAGAAAAGTCATTCCGCTCATTTAAGAATTAAATAAAATTTGTACCAATATGGTACCCATGCTTAATCATTCTTTGTTCATAAATAAAAATAATAAAATTATTAAAGTAACCGTTGATATTATAAACGATATAGGACTTGATATAGTAATATTTTTATAATCATAATTAATATTTTTAACAAGAGTATTATTATTTATTATGTTACCTTTTAGTTGTAAATTTGTTAATAAAGTATTTACTTTATAATTAGGTTTACTAAAGAACATTTCTTTAACTATAGTTAGATAATATAATCCACCTATAACACTAGTTAATATAGCAATTAATGATAGGAAATATAAACCTTTATCTAAAGCAGCACTTAAAACCATCTGTTTAGCAAAGAATCCTAATAAAGGAGGTATTCCAGCAAAAGAGAAAATAGTAATAGCTAAACTTAAAGCTAAAACAGGATTTATAAAGAAATATCCTTTTAATTGAGTAATTAATTGTATAGGTGAGTTAGTTTTATCTAACAATTCTTCATCTTCTTTATTATCACTTGTATAACAATATAATGAAAATCCTATAGCTATTAATATAAAGAAAGCATTTAAATTACTTATAATATATTGTGTTAAATAAAATATAAATGCTTGAGTAGATTCAATACTTGATATACCTAAAGCTAATAATATAAATCCAATATGCGATATAGTACTATAAGCTAATAATCTTTTTATTCTAAATTGAGTTAATCCTGCTACTGTACCAACTATTAATGAAAATAATGAACTAACTAATAATATAAATGTTCAATTCATAGATTGATAATTTGCGTAAGAAAAACTGTTATTAGTATAATAAACTAATTGTAATAATAAAATAAGTATAGATATTTTTGCAATTAAAGCTACAAAAGTAGTAACTATTGTAGGTATAGCGTCATAAACATCAGGTGATCAGAAATGGAATGGAGCTGCACTTACTTTAAATAAAAATCCTACACTAAATATAACTAAAGCAAAATTAATATAATCAGGTTTATATCATAAGTCATTAGAATTAATATCACTTATGCTAGTAATTATATATAAACTATCCAAGCTTGTACTACCTGTATTAGCATATAATAATCCTATTCCTAATAAAATAAAACAAGAACTTAATCCTCCTAATAAAAAGTATATTAATCCACCTGTAGTAGATAATTCGGAATTTCTATAAATAGTACTTAATATATATAAACCATAACTTTGTAATTCTATAGCTAAGAAAATAGAAACTAAATCATTAGTAGACATTAATAAAATGGCACCAGTAACAACAAATAATAAAATTAAAGGATATTCAATAATTTTTAAATGTTCTCCCATTTTATTTATAATTTTTGTATTATAATATATAAATTTATTAAATAATAAATTTTTTAAAGATGAATAGTCAGATACTCATACTTTTCTAGGATAAAAACTAGTTAATGTTAAAATTAATATAGTAATTAAAAACACAAAAATATGGAATATTTGTGTAACATTATTGATTAATAACAAACCTCCATGTAAACCAATACCTTTTGTAATTACACTTAAAGAAGCTAAATCATTTAATATACAATATGTTAAAATAAATATAGCTATTCTATTATATAGGATAGCTATATCACGTCTTAGATTAACGGCATTTGAAAGTAAAAGAGATAAAATAGATAATATTATCATAATTTTCAGCTTCATGGAAGAATCGAACTTCCATTACAGACATATGAAATCTGAGTTTTAACCGTTTAAACTAATGAAACTTATATTATAAAAAGAATTCATTTCCTAATAACGGTAAATAAATCCTATATTTCAATTAATGTATATTTCATATTAACATTACTTATATATTATTAATTTAAATTAAAAAGAGACAAAAGGGTAAATGCCCGGATTCGAACCGGGAACCGACTATGCCACAAATAGTTACTCTACCTATTGAGCTACAACTACCATATAATAGATATAAATATTTTATCTTGAAGTGATTCGAACACTTAACTTTGAATACCAAAAATTCATGATCTACCTATTGATCTACAAGATAGAAGAAATACAGATGACACGACTTGAACGTGTAAGACCGAAGTCACTTTAGCCTAAATAAAGCTTGTTTACCAATTTTCAACACATCCGTGTATCTTATGGAATTAAATAGGACTTGTAGGATTCGAACCTACATTTTAATGATTAAAAGTCATATGCAATCACCATTATACTAAAGTCCCTGCCCGAGATAAGACTTGAACTTACAACCAAAACAGCTTCAATGTTCTGCTCGACCAATTGAGCTTCACGAGCTTATGGAGAAATCAGGATCCGACCCTGAATCAACGACATGCAAAATCGCAGTTTTACCAATTAAACTATATCCCCTAAAAATATCCAAAGAAGGACTTGAACCTTCAAGGCCAAAGCCTACAAAGCTTAAGTTTGTTGTGTTTTCCAATTTCACCATTTGGACTTTAAGGTAGAAGTGACTCGAACACTTGGTAGCGCTGTTATGAGCAGCGTGCTTTACCAACTAAGCTACAACCTCTTATGTCTTCTTTAGTAATTATTGCTATATTTCTTGTCTCATCAATATTTTCATTATTAAAATTATATATATTTTAATGATCACTAATAGTAATAATAGAAATTATAAAATGCGGATAAAAGATTTGCACTAATATCATTCGGGCATGAGCCGAATATGTTTCTATTACACTAACCCGCAGGATAGACTAGACAGGATTCGAACCTGCGGTGGTAGCATTGAAAGAACTATGTCGTAACCATTTGACTACTAATCCTATTAAGCCCGGTGCAAGTATCGCACTTGCTTCTATTGATTACAAAACAATTGCATTACTTTTATGCTAACTAGGCGATACAAATCTAACCTTGATATATATATATTTAGTAATTTATTAAATTAGTACTTTAATCTTAAAAATCTCGTGATTCTTACGGATAAAGCCTATGATAGCTTACTAAGCTTTCGTAATATTATATTACGTATATTTAAGAAATATCTTAAGATAAGCTTCGTGCCTATATGCTTTCAGCACTTATCCTTAACCAACTTAGCTTTCCTGCCGTGCTTATGCTATATATTTATCTTAGTGATAGAAACATCCCTTTATACATAATAAATTATATATATTTAATATTTGGGTACATAAACAACAGGTAAACCATAGGTTAGTAACTATTATTTAACCTTTTAAAGTCAAATTTTTCTCGTTCCTTTCGTACAAAAGTTCGTTCTTATTTTATTCTAATTCCCTCTAGAAGATAGAAACCATACTGTCTCACGACGTATTTAACCCAGCTCATGTAACTTTTTAATCGACGAACAGTCGCACCCTACATAGTTTCTGCATCCATGAGGATAAGTTAAGCCGACATCGAGGTGCCAAACCGCGCACTCATTTTGTACACTCTTGCGCAAATTAGCCTGTTCTATATGTTATCATTTTTTTATTTCCATTTCTTGCAAAATGGTTCAGACTATGTCTTCATTTTGAATTTTATCATATTTAAGTATCCTTTAATTTTTATTTACCTGCTATTCATCCTTTTACAGCAAAAGATCCTACACGACGTTTATTAGTTGCTAATGAATAACTTATATTTGATTTAGTATTTCCTCTAAATAATACTGAACTTAAACCTTGAAATGATGAATCTCTATTTTTTAATCCACCTTTTCATTTCAATATAGAAATAGATCTATCAGCTCTATAACGTTTAGTTAATCTACCTTTTACTTCTAATCTTATTCCAGCCATATTTTTATAACCTATAGAATGGAAGATATTTTTATGTATATTTTTATTAGTATTATTAAATAAACTATTTTTCTCTTGATTATTACTATGAGAAATAAGTCTTAAATCTTTATATTCATTTAATATATTTTTTTCAGTATTATTAGATGAAGATAATGCTAAAGAAGCTCTATTTAATATACTATACATATTTTTCATAGGATTTGTTATTTGTTTTTTCAATTTAATAGCTAAAACTTGAGTGAAGATATCAGAATGCAATGTAATAGATTTTAAATTCACTATATTATATTGAATTTTCTTACCTATTATTTTTGTTAAAATATTAGTTAAGATAGGTAAAAATTTTAGTTTATTGAATTTAGATTGATTAAGAGAATACATTAATTCATACTTTCTCAATAAATTTAAATAAGTTTTTCCATAATTTTTAATAATAATACTTCAAACTTTTTTTAAATACAAATTTTTTAAAACTAAAAATTTCTTTAAATATTGAAACTTATACTGTATTAATTTTCTTTTATTAATTTTATCAGAAAAAAATATATCTTTCTCTTTATATTTTTTTAATATATTATAAATTTGGAATAAATTTTCTTTATAGAAAAATATATAACGTTGAATTAAAGTAGTATTTATTTTTTTATTTATCTTTAAATATTTCTTTTGTAAAATTTTTTTTTCTCTATTTACATTAAATAATGTAATTATTGCTTTATTATTTGTATGTTTTATTTCTGCATTACTTATATATATTCTTCTTAAAAAATTACGTCTTCTTTTAAGTAATACAAATTTATTTAAACCTATAAATTTATGATCTTTAAAGTATAAATTAAAATAACTTTGAATTATTTTATTTATATTTAATGTATTACTAGGTATATTTTTTAATGTATTTTTATTATAAGAATATATTATATTTTTTCATTCTTTAGAATATGAAGGTAAATATTTACCTTTCCCTAAATCCCCTATTTTTTTATTTAAAATTATAGTTTTTGGACTTTTCTTTATATTATTATTCAAAATTTTCATAATTATTTAGTAATATAGTATTTTATTTTATACAATATGTTGATTCAAAATGTTGGGTAATATTAAAAGGATTATTGTAATTATAGCATAATACTCACCTTATAGTCGTTGAACGTTTTTATCTTAATGTTATGCCAAGATAAATTTCGCTTCAAGTTTACTAAAATCAGTAATTCTTGAAATTTCCCCAATTTATATTAATAATTTTATATTTATATTATTTATTTATAATAATAAATAAAATATTAAAGGACAAACATCCCTAGCGTAGCTTTTCCAATAATCCAAGATCTTTCCTTATTGCATCTTGTGATCCTATGCCCTGCTTACGCAACTGTAAGATTTGTAGATAATCAAACAGTAAGGCAAGATTAAGCCGTTGAGCTTTGTAGATATTTTATACATAACTGTATATAAACAGCTTAAATATATTATTATAATGAATTTACCATTATAAATAATATTTTTGATTATCTCTAATTTCTGAATAGTAAAAATCCTACCTAATATTAAATCTATTTACAACAATTTGTAAATAAACTTAAAAATATATGATTAAAAATAGATAAAGAATTATCTATCTAAAATAGCAAACAAAATAAATTAAATTTTTAGACACTCCTGTTTACTCTTTACAGGGTCTGTGCCCCACATAAACTGTCCCCTAGCGATAGTTCCTTACCAAAGGGTACTTATCTATCAAAAGATAAGTTGAATTAGGTGAATTTACTAAAATAGTTTTTCGTAAATTCGTTCATTCATATGAAAAAAGAATAAAGGTATCTCATGATCAAGGGCTTAAGCCTCAATTACCTTATAGTCTGAAAATCGTTTTTCATAATCTATAATTAGTGACAGTAAAGCTGCATAGGGTCTTCTCGTCTAACTAGAGGTAAACTGTATCTGCACAGCTATTCCAATTTCACTGAGTCAATCATAGAGACAGCTGTTGTATCGTTACACCATTCATGCAAGACCGCATTTAACGGCCAAGGCATTTCGCTACCTTAGGACCCTCACGTTAAGGCCGCCTTTAACCGGGGTTTCCGTCAACATCAAATAGTATTATATTTAATTATCTCTGTTAACCAGCCGGCACCGGGCAGATATCACACTTTATACATAGATTTTTAATCTTTCAGCAAAGTGCTGTGTTTTAATTAAACAGTCGTACAACATTATTTCATGCTTCTTCCTCTTTACTTGATATTAATCAAGAATAATGAGCCCTCCTTATTCCGAAGGTACGGTAGTCAATTTGCCGAGTTCCTTTATGATTGTTAGCTCATTTACGCCTTCGTATACTCTACTAGCTTACTTGTTTCAGATTCTAGGTACGGTTATATTTCATTTGTTTAATTTAGATAATTAATACAAATATATTATTATTTTTCCTGTACATTTTTCACTAAAATGTCGTCATTAATAATTAAGATTTTCTCATCATTTGAATCTTTAGATAATACAAATTTAGAGGCCGTTACTTAATTCTATCCATAAGCTTTAGGCGGAAATTTTCTTTCAAATTTCTTTTCGTTACTCATGTCACCATTCTCACTTGAGTTATAATCATTCCATTTTCGAAATAAAATTCATAGTTTAACTCAATGTTCTGCTACCCCATAATATTTTTAATAATAAAAATATTTATGGACAAGGTTTCGGTATATTGTTTAGATCCGTTAAATTTTTGATGCTTTTATAACTTAACAAGCGCTCTGTTACGAGGTCATAAAATTATGGCTGCTTCTAAGCCTATCTCCTTGTCGACTTTAATAAAAACTTTCTTAATTTCACTTAACTAATAATTTAGGAACCTTAACTCTTGTTCTGGGCTGTTTCCCTTTTGACATACAACCTTATCATTCTATGTCTGATCATTTAAGATATATCTTTGCCATTCCGAGTCTGCATACTCACTGATAAAATCTTCACGATCCCCCAATTTGTACAATACGAAATTGTCTGAGATGAAGTTCTGTACCTGCTAAGATATTTACTTAAATTGCCTACTGTTATAGGTTTCGCAGAAAACCAGCTATCCTAGTCAGTATTGTCTTTCACTATACCTACCACAATTCTTCGGAGATTTTTGCTACAATCACCCGTTCGGACCATTAAAATCCTGATTATGGTAAAATCACCAGGCTTCGGGTCTAACTTTAGACACTTAACGTTATTTTAACGTTCGATTTATCTACGAGTTATCTCGCATCTAATGTTAACTTGGTGACCCATTATGCAAAAGGTACGTTCTTTTTTGTTAGAACTGCTTATAAAATTACTATTTATATTTCTTTCCCTCACGGTACTTTTCACTATCGCTTATGTATTATATTTAGTCTTTGAGGAAGGTTCCCCATATACTTCAAACAGTTTAAATACCGTTTTAATTTATAGACTCATCTATTTTCGCTCACGCTATTTATAGAATCTCTTTTGATTTCTTTTCCTAAAGTTACTAAGATATTTCAATTCACTTTGTTTAATATAAAATTTCTTTTAGAGTTTATATAATTATAAGATCTTTTTATCTTATTTTTATAAATTATTCTCTTTAATACATAGCTTAAATTCCATAATAATTTCTTTTTATACTTATATTTTTATAAATATAATTTATATATCATTTAAATTTCTATTTGTTCTAAGTTT